GAAGTTTGAGCTTGATGCAAATGGCTAAAATTTCGTCGGCTTTATGTTATTATCAATCAAACAAAAAGTTATTATATGTATCAATTCTTACATCTCCTACTACTGGAGGCGTGACAGCGAGTTTTGGTATGTTGGGAGATATTATTATGTGCGAACCCAATGCCTACGTAGCGTTTGCGGGTAAAAGAGTAATTGAAGAAACATTGAATACGACAGTACCTGACGGTTCACAAGAAGCTGAATATTTATTCGATAAGGGTTTATTCGATCCAATTGTACCACGTAATCCTTTAAAAGCCACTTTAAGTGAGTTATTTCGGTTGCATGCTTTCTTTCCTTTGAATCCAAATTCGACCGAGCAGTAAGGTCAACTCTTTCTTTTTGTATTTGTGGCAAAAAGGGTAGTTAGTTATCGTAATCAATCAAAGTAAAAATGATAAAGAATCAATCATAATAGAATAGTGGGGTTTTCGCGGTTGCCATACTAATTCTATATCTATAACTATTTCTATATCTATATATAAAGAATCAAAAGTTGCGGATAAATTTTTTTACTTTTTTTATTTGACTTCATATTCCATTCCTGATTACTACTCAGAGAACCTCTATTCTATCAATATTCTTACTTATGTAAATGTTAAATTTGGCAAATGAAAATTGCGCAAAAATGGCCTTTTGCATCTTAATATATTTCCTTGTCGAAGACTCTCCATTTTGACTAACAAGATAATTTGTCTTGGATCCGATTCGAACGGGACTTTGTAAGCAACTCTTTCTTCATTGATATTGAATTTAATTACAAGATAGGGGCAAAAGAAGAAGAAAAGATGAAGAATCAAAAAGTTGATTATCAAACATATATCTTTTGTGTCGAAGGCTAATTAAGTTTATTTAGTTAGTTCTACATTTCTTGAACTTAGTATATACTATACTCACTTGGATATAATTAGTATAATTATATAGAATTAGAATTCTAATTAAGTTAAGATAATTTTAGAACAATATAACAAACAGGTACAAATAGTCAATCGAGGTACCCATTTTATGACAGATATAAACCTTCCCTCTATTTTTGTGCCTTTCGTAGGCCTAGTATTTCCGGCAATTGCAATGGCTTCTTTATTTCTTCATGTTCAAAAAAACAAGATTGTTTAGGCTGGATGGTTAGGCCAAATCAAACTTTTTCAAGACTTAAACTTGATTGAATCATAACACGTATATCCATTTTTTTATTGGAAAGTGGAATATGTTATAATGCGTGATTTCTTTCGAACATAACATAAGCGCAAGAACTCTTATGCATACGAAAGCTTATATAGGGATCAATTTATTTGAACTCTTTTAAAAGCACGGCCGGTCCATGAGAAAGTCAGTGCTTGTATATATCTAGGGCAGGGTCCGGGGACGCTCTGTTTTTATTTTCGATCTAATGAATTTTATGAATTACCCCTACAGGTTCACATTAGGATAGTGCTAGTTGATGAGCGTTACTTCAGAAACGGAGCGTTAAGTAAAGTGTAAGTTAAATTCATTTTTGTTATTCTATCAATTCAAATTAAATGCAACTAGATTAGTATGAATTGGCGATCAGAACGTATACGGATAGAACTTATAAGGGGGTCTCGAAAAACAAGTAATTTCTGCTGGGCCTTTATCCTTTTTTTAGGTTCATTAGGGTTTTTTTTAGTTGGAACTTCCAGCTATCTTGGTAGGAGTTTGATATCTTTATTTCCCTCTCAACAAATCCTTTTTTTTCCACAAGGGATTGTCATGTCTTTCTATGGGATCGCGGGCCTCTTTATTAGCTCCTATTTGTGGTGCACAATTTCGTGGAATGTAGGTAGTGGTTATGATCTCTTCGATAAAACAGAAGGAATAGTGTGTATTTTTCGTTGGGGATTTCCGGGAAAAAATCGTCGCATCTTCCTCCAATTCTTTATAAATGATATTCAGTCTATCAGAATAGAACTTAAAGAGGGTATTTCTCCTCGACGTGTCCTTTATCTAGAAATCAGAGGCCGGGGGGCCGTTCCTTTGACTCGTACTGATGAGAATTTAACTCCACGAGAAATGGAACAAAAAGCTGCCGAATTGGCTTATTTCTTGCGCGTACCGATTGAAGTATTTTGAAATGAACCGAAGAACGTCCATTAGAATCAAAGCAAACGCATATTTTTTATATATTATATGGATATGTGGAAGATAAAAAAGGGGGGGGGGGGTTTTTGTCTGCAAAAAACAAAATTATGGGTTTGAAATAAAGAAATGGGTTTATTTTTGTTTCAATATTTTGAATTGATAGGTTAGAGACAACTAGTTCGTGTAAATTAATGCTCTCTCTCGATGTTTCGTTTTCTCCCCCTTTTCGCTCTCTTCTATTTAATGAATGCCCCAACATTTTGATTTCTTATAACGATAATTGTCCAAGTTCTGGCTTATTTTGCTACCCCTTTTTGTTTTGATCATAACATTCAGAAAAATTTATCAATTCTTTTTGTGCTATGGCAGTCAACGCACTTTTTGCGATATTTGGAGAGTTTTTTGTCTAAAAATCCGAATTCATTAACAAAGCGGGTTTCGGGGATTCATCTAAAGGAAGGAATTGCTTAGAATTTGATCAATTGAAATAGCTGGAAACCTTTTTTTTCTTATTTTAACATTTTAATTCTGTATTCTTGCAAGATTCTTCAAAATTATCAAGGACTAATTACCGAATCACAAATAAAAAACAGAGAATGATTCGATACCTTGGAATAAAACTCATTTTGGTGAAACAAAAATATTAGATCGCATAGAGTCGACGAACGAGGCCACTTTAAAAATTAACCTAACAATTTCTAAATTAAAAACATGGCAAAAAAGAAAGCATTTATTCCCCTTCTATTTATGGTATCTATAGTCTTTTTACCCTGGTGGAGCTTTATAGCATTTAATAAAAGTATGGAATCTTGGGTTACTAATTGGTGGAATACCAAGCAATCCGAAACTCTTTTGAATGATATTCAAGAAAAGAGTCTTTTAGAAAAATTCATAGAATTAGAGGATCTCTTACTGTTAGACGAGGTGATAAAGGAATACCCGGTAAAAAGTCTGCATATAGGAATCCATAAAGAAACGATTCAATTGATCAAGCTGCACAACGAAGATTGTATCCATACAATTTTGTCCTTCTCGACCAATCTAATCTGTTTCGTTATTCTAAGTGGTTATTCTTTTATAGGTAATGAAGAACTAATTATTCTTAACTCTTGGGTTCAGGAATTCCTATATAACCTAAACGACACAATAAAAGCATTTTCTATTCTTTTATTAACCGATTTGTGTATCGGATTCCATTCGCCGCACGGTTGGGAACTAATGATTGGCTCTATCTATAAAGATTTTGGATTTTCTCATAACGATCAAATTATATCTGGCCTTGTTTCCACTTTTCCGGTCATTCTAGATACAATTTTGAAATATTGGATCTTCCGTTATTTAAATCGCGTATCCCCATCACTTGTAGTGATTTATCATTCAATGAATGACTGAAAAAGGGGTCTACCGATATTAATTCAATTCATTCAATTAGATATTAACCCAATTTGAGTGTTTGGTACTTTGGGCATAAGAATTCCAACTCGTATTGACTCTTTCTATCCTCCAGGGCAGGAAGGTCCTCCTATATTCCAGTAAGATTATTTCAGTAAATCGCAGAATCGTGGATAGGGAACTAGACTAGCGACCTACCCAATTTATTGTAGAAATTTCGGGATCAAAAATTGGACCATGCAAACTAAAAATACCCTTTCTTGGATAAAAGAACAGATTACTCGATCCATTTCCGTATCACTCATTATATATATAATAACTCAAGCATCTATTTCAAACGCATATCCCATTTTTGCACAGCAAGGTTATGAAAATCCCCGCGAAGCGACCGGTCGTATTGTATGTGCCAATTGTCATTTAGCTAATAAACCTGTGGATATTGAGGTTCCACAAGCGGTCCTTCCTGATACTGTATTTGAAGCGGTTGTTAGAATTCCTTATGATATGCAACTAAAACAAGTTCTTGCTAATGGCAAGAAGGGGGGTTTGAATGTAGGAGCTGTTCTTATTTTACCCGAGGGGTTTGAGTTGGCCCCAACTGATCGTATTTCTCCCGAGATGAAGGAAAAGATAGGAAATCTTTCTTTTCAGAGCTACCGCCCAAATAAACAAAATATTCTTGTGATAGGCCCTGTTCCGGGTCAAAAATATCGTGAAATCACCTTTCCTATTCTTTCACCGGACCCCGCTACTAAGAAAGATGTTCACTTTTTAAAATATCCCATATATGTAGGCGGTAACAGGGGGAGGGGGCAGATTTATCCTGACGGAAGCAAGAGTAATAATACTGTTTATAATGCTACAGCAACCGGCATAGTAAAGAAAATAATACGAAAAGAAAAGGGCGGATATGAAGTAACCATAGGGGATGCCTCGGACGGGCGGCAAGTTGTTGATATTATTCCTGCGGGGCCAGAACTTCTTGTTTCAGAGGGCGAATCCATAAAACTCGATCAACCATTAACGAGTAATCCTAATGTAGGTGGATTCGGTCAGGGAGATACAGAAATAGTACTTCAAGACCCATTACGCGTCCAAGGCCTTTTGTTCTTCTTGGCGTCGGTTGTTTTAGCACAAATCTTTTTAGTTCTTAAAAAGAAACAGTTCGAGAAAGTTCAATTGTCCGAAATGAATTTCTAGATCAAGTTCATAATAAGAACCAAACTCGTGTTTGTTTATAGTTATGTATGATCACGAAAAAAGTAAAAAAGCCCTATATGATGGGACTATGTAACTCTTATCAGATTTAAATGTTCTCGAAAATATTAATTTCTATTCGAGAATAAAATTCGATTAGATACTAGACTCCGCGTAGAATAGAACACATAGATCAATGAGGGGACTAAATGAGTCTAGGAGGGATTCTTTGCCTTCCTAATCTTAGACACAAGAAAAGGATGTGTAAAATT